GTGAGGTTTGTGTGATGCATTGATCGATTGTGGTTGTGATGTTTGTTTTTGTTTGATTTTTGTGGAGGCAAGGTGGAGTGTTGTAGGGGCGATGGGGGTGAGGTTTTATTGTCGTCCGTTGGTTGATGGTGAAGTGATGATGATGGTTTGTGTGGTTTGTGTTATAATGGAAATATAGAGGAATGTTAATTGAATATTGATGTATGTTAAGTGATTTGGACAATGTAGGAATAATGTGATTAATTGTTTAATGAAAGTGATTGAAAATGTCAATATAAAAAGAAATGGATGCGTAAAATAGGGGTTTAAATACAAGTTCCTAGAAAGGGGTAAAATAATAAGCATGTCCGGAGAGCATTAACTTATTTGCTACTTGAGAGGTAAATAGCGCGCCCTCCATGAATGGGGTCAAAGTGCATCAGTGTCAATTTGCGACAGGTTATCCGTCAAACCATGACATTCTGGGTGTTAGGGGATTCATATGTTCGGCGGTCATGTGATGGACATGTCAAGAGGAAGATATCACCTGCTACGCACTTGAAGGGCTTAATGAAGATACGCTAAAAAAGAAAAAAAGTGTAGAAGGTCGGTATGCCGACATAATGAAATTAGGGAGGAGGGATCCAACCGACCACTTGTATCTGTGAAGAGCAAGGGAGAAGGCTTTAAGCAAGTTATGGCCCTGAAATTACAACCAGTGGCCCGAAAGAGCGAGGAAAGTTCGGCGGTTAGGGGGAAAGTATGCGCCTGAAAACAATAACCTATAACACGGACGACGTTGAGTAGCTCGGTTCTCGTGAGAAACACGATTAATAGATAACCAGGTTCTCTGGCTTGGGAGTACTTGAAAGCTGTTGGACGAGCATTTTCCCTAGGAGGTGGGCGAATTCAGTAGACTTTGGGAATGCAAAGGAGTACTGTGACATTAGGCGTTTCCTTGGTTGGAGTTAAGCGCATTAGATAGGTTCCTAGTTTTTGGGTGACGCCTGCGGCCTGTGGCCTTGGGTAGGATCACTTGGGCTGTATGGTACCTGAAGCAAGAATGTGCCTAGGAGGGTAAATGTTGGAACATCATCTATTTGGAGATAATGTTTGGGCTTTTGGTGGAGTGCCATAGCGTATGACGTTGGCTGTCCTACATTTCAGTGACTGTCTGATGGGGCAAAGAATGCGATGCATTTTGTACATACCCTAAAAGTCAGAAGGAAAATGTGGGGGGGGAAGGGGGGGGTCCTTTTTATAACGAGGGGTTCCTGTAGTTAAATACTTATAACGGCGGCTTTTCAGGCCGCAGATCTTAGAGAAAGGCTGAGTAGGAATATATGATAGAATTCGTTTTATTTTTAGGGCTGTGTTTTGTTTTAGGGGGGTTGGGGGTAGCGTCTAATCCGTCTCCTTATTATGGGGTGATGGGGTTAGTTGTGGCGGCTGTTGCTGGATGTGGTTGGTTGGTAAGTTTAGGGGTTTCGTTTGTGTCCTTGGTGCTGGTGATGGTTTATTTGGGAGGAATGTTGGTGGTGTTTGTTTATTCAGTCTCATTGGCGGCGGATCCTTATCCTGAGTCGTGAGTGGATTGGGGGGTTGTTGGGTACGGTCTTGGGATGGGTTTGGTTGTTATGGTTGGGCTTGTTGTTGGGGGTGTGTTAGGGGTGATGGGTGAGGGGGTGGTAGGTAATGGGGAGTTGTTGTCGGTTCGATTGGATTTTAGTGGGGTGGCTGTTTTTTACTCGCATGGGGTTGGGTTACTTTTAATTGGGGGGTGAGGGCTGTTGTTGACTTTGTTTGTGGTGTTGGAGCTTGTGCGGGGATTGTCTCGGGGGGCTATTCGGGCTGTTTAGGGTTGTCAGAAAGTAGTTTAATTTAAGAATGCCAGCTTTGGGAGTTGGTGATGAGGGTTTAAGTCCTTTCTTTCTGAAATAAATGAACTCTAAGAAGGGGTGTAGTCTTCAATCTTTGGTTTACAAGACCAATGTTTTCATAAACTATTAGAGTATGTTATAGTTTCAGTATTTTATTCTCTAAGATGGCTGTGAGGGGGAATAAAATTAGGATGATTGTGAAGTATGAGAGTGAGGCAAGTTGGCCGATGATGATAAATGGGTGTTCTACTGGTTGGCTGCCTACTCATGTGAGAATTAGGACGTTGGCGACTAGGGTTCAGAATAGAATTTGGGAGAGCGGTCGGAAGGTTATTGATCGTAGTTTGGATGTGTGGAGTAGAGGGAGGAGGAATAGTACTAAGATTGAAGCGAGCAGGGCTAGGACTCCTCCTAGTTTGTTGGGGATGGATCGTAGAATGGCGTAGGCGAATAGGAAGTATCATTCAGGTTTGATGTGGGGGGGTGTTACTAGGGGGTTGGCGGGTGTGAAGTTTTCTGGGTCTCCTAGTAGGTTGGGGGAGAATAGGGCTAGTGAGGCTAGTAGGGAGAACATTAGTGCGAAGCCTAGGATGTCTTTTGTGGTATAGTATGGGTGGAAGGGGATTTTGTCGCAGTCTGATGGAATTCCTAGTGGGTTGTTTGAGCCTGTTTCGTGTAGAAAGGTGAGGTGAACTAGTGTGAGTCCTGCGATGACGAATGGGAGTAGGAAGTGAAGGGCGAAGAATCGTGTTAGTGTGGGGTTGTCTACTGAGAATCCTCCTCAGGCTCATTCTACTAATGTTTGGCCGATGTAGGGGATGGCTGAGAGTAGATTTGTGATTACTGTGGCTCCTCAGAAGGATATTTGTCCTCAGGGTAGTACATATCCTACGAAGGCGGTTGCTATGAGGGTTAGGAGGAGAATGACTCCAATGTTTCAGGTTTCTTTGTTTAGGTATGAGCCGTAATAAATTCCTCGGCCAATGTGAAGGTAGATGCAGATAAAGAAGAAGGAAGCGCCGTTTGCGTGGAGGTTGCGGATTAGTCAGCCAAATTGTACGTCCCGGCATATGTGGGCTACTGAGGCGAAGGCTAGGGAGGTGTCTGCTGTGTAGTGTATTGCTAGTAGCAGGCCTGTTACAATTTGGGTAATTAGGCAAATGCCCAGGAGTGACCCAAAGTTTCATCATGTTGAGATGTTTGATGGTGTGGGGAGGTCAATTAGGGCGTCATTGATGATTTTTAGTAGTTCGTGGTTTTTTCGTAGGTTTGGGGCCATTAGTTGGTTCTGTGTATGGATGTGAGAGTGATTAGGATGGATAGGGCGAATGTCCCTAGGTAGGCTTTTATTTGTCCTGAGTGTAGGGTGGTAGCGGTTTTGGCTGCTATGACTTGTAGGTTGGCCAGTCCTTCTGGGCCGAACATTTTAAATCAGGATAGGTCGATTAGGTGTGAGGCGATGTTTTGGCCCCCTTTTAGGGAGTTTGTTATGCTGAAGCGGTGGATTAGGGGGTTGAAAAATCCTAGGGATGTGGAGAAGTTTGAGAAGGTAGTTTGTTTTGTTAGGATTAGGGTTTGAGTTATTTTTGAGATTTCTAGGGCCAGGGCAATTCCTAGGGCTGTGACCATTAGGGCTGTGATTTTGATGGACAGTGGTATTGTTATGGGTGGGGTTTTTGTGGGGGTGATGAATGAGGTGATGAGGAATCCTGCTGTGATACTTCCTAGGGCTAGTCGGGTTAGGGGGGAAGTTACTGCGGGGTTGTTTTCATTGATTGGGGCGAGGGGAGTGATTCGAACGAAGCCTGTCTGTACTAGTACGGTTATGCGGATTGTGTACACTGCAGTAAAGGATGTTGCTAGTAGGGTGAGTACTAGGGCTCAAGTGTTTAGGTAGGATGTGCTTAAGCTCTCGATGATCTGGTCTTTTGAATAAAATCCTGCTAGGAATGGTGTTCCTATTAGGGCGAGGTTGCCGATGGTTAGGCAGGAGGTGGTTGTGGGGAGTATTTTTTGTAAGCCTCCTATTTTTCGGATGTCTTGCTCGCCGTTTAGGCTGTGGATAATGGAGCCGGAGCATAGGAATAGTATTGCTTTGAAGAAGGCGTGGGTTGAGATGTGAAGGAAGGCTAGTTCGGGTAGGTTTAGTCCGATGGTGACTATTATTAGGCCTAGTTGACTTGAAGTTGAGAAAGCGATGATTTTTTTAATGTCATTCTGGGTGAGGGCACATGTGGCTGCGAACATGGTTGATAGGGCTCCAAGACATAGGCATAGTGTCAAAGCAGTTTGGTTATGGTTGAATAGAGGGTGGGTTCGGATTAGTAAGAAGATTCCGGCGACTACTATTGTGCTGGAGTGTAGTAGGGCGGATACTGGGGTGGGTCCTTCTATGGCTGCTGGCAGTCACGGGTGAAGGCCAAATTGGGCTGATTTACCTGTTGCGGCTAGGATTAGTCCTAGTAGGGGGAGGGTAGGGGTTTGTGATGGAGAGGGTAGTTGTTGGATTTCTCAGGTGTTTATGGTTGAGGCTAGTCATGCCATGCATAGGATAAGTCCGATGTCTCCTACTCGGTTGTAGAGCACGGCTTGGAGGGCGGCGGTATTGGCTTCTGCTCGGCCATGTCATCAGCTGATTAGTAGGAAGGACATGATTCCGACTCCTTCTCACCCGATGAATAGGACGAATAGGTTGTTGGCGATAATTAGGATGAGTATTGCGATTAGAAAGAGTAGGAGGTAGGTGAAGAATTTTGTGATGTATGGGTCTGAGGCTATGTATCATGTTGCGAATTGTAGGATGGATCATGATACGAATAGGGCGATTGGGAAGAAGGTAAGGGAATAGAAGTCTATTTTTATACTAATAGGGATTTTGAAGTTTATAATGTATTTTCATTCTCATAGAGAGACTAGACTTTCTGTTCCTGAGTGGATGAAGATTGCTATTGGGATTAAGCTGATTAGGAAGGACGTTTTGACTGTATTTGTGATAGTGGTGGGGGAGTTTTTGAGGTTGTCTGATAGTATGGGGAAGATGATGGGAGTGGATAGGGTGGCGAGGGTTAGGAGTATTAGTGTGTTCAGGACTAGTGGTAGGTCCATTACTCTCACTTGGATTTGCACCAAGGTGGATGGTTCCTAAGACCATTGGATTACTTCTATCCTTTGAGAGTAAGGGGACTGAGGTTTTATACTCAGATACGAGAGTTAGCAGTTCTTGTTGGTTTTACCTCCCCTCGGCAGGTAAGAAGGGTCTAACTTCTGTTTTTAGAGTCACAGTCTAACGTTTTGGTTGAAACTATACTTGCATATGGGTACTCCGGAGATGAGTTCGGGTTTTAGAATGAGTAGTATCATGGGGATTATGTGTAGGGCTATGAGTAGGTGTTCTCGTGTAGAGGAGTTTTGAATGGATGTGATGTGAGATGGGAGTGTTCCTCGTTGGGTTATTATGAGTATGTAGAGGGTATATGAGGCGGTGAGTAGGATTGCGGCTCCTGTGAGGATGATTGTGAGGGAGGATCAGTTGAAGAGTGCGACTACAATGGTTAGTTCTGCTATTAGGTTTGTTGTTGGAGGCAGAGCTATGTTGGTTAGGTTGGCTAGAAGTCATCAGGTGGCTATGAGGGGTAGTAGGGGTTGTAGTCCGCGTGTGAGTAGTAGGATTCGGCTATGGGTTCGTTCATAGTTGGTGTTGGCTAGGCAGAATAGTATTGAGGAGGTTAGTCCATGTGAGATTATTAGGATTATTGCTCCTGAGAATGCTCATTGGGTTTGGATTATTGTTGCGGCTACGACAAGTCCTATGTGGCTTACTGATGAGTAGGCGATGAGTGATTTTAGGTCGATTTGTCGTAAGCAGATGGCGCTGGTTATTAGTGCCCCTCATAATGCTAGGGTGATGAAGGGGTAATGTAGGTTGTTTGATGGGGGGTTCACTAGGATGGTGATTCGTATAATACCGTATCCTCCTAGTTTTAGTAGTAGGGCGGCTAGTAATATGGATCCGGCGATTGGGGCTTCTACGTGGGCTTTTGGTAGTCAGAGGTGTAGGCCGTATAGGGGGGCTTTTACTATGAAGGCCAGTAGGAGAGCTAGGCTTGCGATTAGACCCGATCATGAGTTGTTCAGTGTAGGGTGTGAAAGTTTGAGTATTGGGAGGTATAGTGTACCGATTTGGTTTTGTAGGTGAAGGATTGCAATTAGTAGGGGGAGTGAGCTGGCAAGGGTATAGAATAGTAGGTAGATGCCGGCATTTAGGCGTTCTGGTTGGCTGCCTCATCGTGTAATGAGGATTAGGGTGGGGATTAGGGTTGCTTCAAATGCAATGTAGAATAGTATTAATTCTGAGGCTGAGAAGGCTAGTAGGATTGATGTTTGAGCTAGGATGATTGTTGAGGCGAAGATTCGTTTGCGAATGGTAGGCTCTTGTTCCAGGTGGTTTTGGCTTGCCATGAACATGAGTGGTAGTAGTCAGCACGATAGAACTAGTAGTGGGGAGGAGATTTGGTCAATAGAGGTTCAGGGGGTTAGGCCTTTGTTTGGGTAATATGTGGGGGTTAGCCATTGGAGGCTAATGCTGGCGATTAGGAAGCTGTGTAGGGTGATATTAGTTCATAAGTGTTTAGAGGAGGATAGGAGTGTGAGGGGGAGTAGTATTGTAGTTGGGATGATGATTTTTAGCATTGTAGTAGGTTGAAGTTGTGTAGGTGGTCGGAGCCGTGGGTTCGGGTGGAGGCTACTAGTAGGGCCAGTCCTGTGCCTGCTTCACAGGCGGAGAATGTTAGTATAAGGATTGGAAGGAGGGTGGAGGATGTTGATTGCATTTGGATTGGTCATATGGCTAGGGCTATGTATATGGACAGTATTATGCATTCTAGACATAGGAGGGCGGAGATTAGGTGGGTGCGGTGGAAGGCTATGCCTAGGCTGCTTAAGGTGAAGGCTGAGTAGAAACTTAGGTGGAGGTAGGACATGAAGAAAGTTATAGGTTTGAGCTATAATCTGTTGAGCCGAAATCAACTGTCTTGATTAGACTAACTTTCTGTTATTCTGCTCATTCTAGTCCTCCTTGGGTTCATTCGTATACGAGTCCTAGTGTTAGTAGGAGGATTAGTGTGGATGCTCATATTAGAGTGGTGGTGGGAGATTGAAGTTGGGTTGCTCATGGTAGGGGCAGTAGTAGGGCGATTTCTAGGTCGAATAGTAGGAATAGGATGGCTACTAGGAAGAAGCGAATTGAGAATGGTAGTCGGGCAGATCCTAGGGGGTCGAATCCACATTCGTATGGGGATAGCTTCTCTGAGTCTGGGTTGATTTGAGCTAGTCAGAAGTTTAGGGTGGTCAGGATAATGCTTAGGGCTGTGGATAGGGTGAATATGAATATGATTATGTTTATTACTCTTCTCTGGATTTAAACCAGATTTTAAGGATTGGAAGTCGATTGTAATTAATATACTAGAAGAGTAAGATCCTCATCAGTAGATAGAGATGTATAGGAATAATCAAACGACGTCTACGAAGTGTCAGTATCATGCTGCTGCTTCGAAGCCGAAGTGGTGGTTTGGTGTGAAGTGGTATTTGATTAGGCGTGCTAGGCATACGAGGAGGAATGTGGATCCGATGATTACGTGAAGGCCGTGGAATCCGGTAGCTACAAAGAAGGTTGAGCCGTAGACTCCGTCAGCGATGGAGAAGGGGGCTTCGTAGTATTCTATGGCTTGGAGGGCGGTGAAGTAGAATCCTAAAAGTACTGTTAAGGTTAGGGCGTGGATTGCTTGTTTTCGATTGGCCTCTGTGATGCTGTGGTGGGCTCATGTTACGGTAACCCCTGAGGCTAGGAGGATAGCGGTGTTTAGGAGTGGTACGTCTATGGGGTTTAATGGTTTGATTCCTACGGGTGGTCATTGTCCTCCTAGTTCTGGGGTGGGGGCTAAGCTTGAGTGGAAGAAGGCTCAGAAGAACCCTAGGAAGAAGAAGGCTTCTGATGTAATGAAGAGGGCTATTCCATATCGTAGGCCTTTTTGGACGGTGGGGGTGTGATGGCCTTGGAATGTGCTTTCTCGTACGATGTCTCGTCATCATTGGAATATAACTAGTATGGTGGAGAGTAGGCCTATGATTAGGAGCTGGGGTGAGTTGTAATGGAATCATATTGTTAGTCCTGAAGTGGTTAGTAGAGCGGCGGCTGCTCCTATAATAGGTCATGGGCTGGGGTCAACTATGTGGTAGGAATGTGCTTGGTGGGCCATTGGGTTTAAATGTTTTCTTGAAGGTAGAGGCTTAGTAGAAGTACAAAGACGTAAGCTTGGATTATTGCTACTGCTACTTCTAGGATTGTTAGTAGGAATAGTACCAGCAGGGTTAGTAGGGAAACTGCTGGTATTGTTGTAGCCAGGGTTATCGTGGCTGTTGAGATGAGTTGAATTAGTAAGTGTCCTGCTGTCAGGTTTGCTGTTAGTCGTACCCCTAGGGCTAGTGGTCGAATTAGTAGGCTTGTTGTTTCAATTAGGATGAGGGCTGGGATTAGTGGTGTTGGGGTTCCTTCTGGTAATAGGTGTCCTAGTGAAGCAGAAGGTTGGTTTCGTAATCCTGTAAGGAGTGTAGCAAGTCATAGGGGGAAGGCTAATGCGAGGTTTATTGATAGTTGTGTGGTTGGGGTGAATGTGTAGGGTAGCAGTCCGAGCAGGTTAATGAGGAGGAGGAAGATCATTAGGGATGTCAGGATCAGGGCTCATTTATGCCCTTTTTTGTTTAGTGGGGTTATTAGTTGTTTTGTAATTAGGTTGATGAATCATAGTTGGAGGGTTGAGAGTCGGTTGGTAATTCATCGGTTGTCTATGGAGGGCAGGAGTAGGGCCGGAAATGTTATTGAGATGAGGATTAGTGGAATTCCTAGGAGGGATGGGCTGGAGAATTGGTCGAAGAAGCTTAGGTTCATGGTCAGGTTCAGGGAGTGGTACTTGGTGTAGTATGGGGTTTGCTGGATGGGGGGTTAGTTGATACGAATGTTAGGACTTTGGGCTGGATGATTATGGAGAAGGTTAGTCATGAAATGATCATGATAAAAAGTCAGGGGTTTGGGTTTAGTTGAGGCATATCATTAAGGAGGGATGTAGCCCTCTTTCTTTAGCTTAAAAGGCTAACGCTGGTTCATAGCTTCTTAATGGTCGGGGGTGTTTAGGATGGGATTGAGGATGATCAGTTCTCGAAGTTGGCGAGTGGGGTGGACTCTACTACGATTGGTATGAAACTGTGGTTGGCTCCGCAGATTTCTGAGCATTGTCCGTAGAATACCCCTGGTCGGGATGCGAATAGGGAGGTTTGGTTTAGGCGTCCCGGGATTGCGTCGGTTTTTACGCCTAGGCTTGGTACGGCTCATGAGTGGAGTACGTCGTCAGCGGTAACGATCACTCGGACGGTGGAGCTTGTGGGGATTACGACTCGATGGTCGACTTCCAGTAGGCGGAAGTGGCCTAGGGGTAGGTCTGTTGTTGGAATTATGTAGGAGTCGAATGTTAGGTCTTTGAAGTCGGTGTATTCGTAGGATCAATATCATTGGTGGCCGATGGCTTTTAGGGTTAGATCTGGTTCGTTGATTTCGTCTATTATGTAGAGGATTCGTAGGGATGGTAGGGCTAGTATGATTAGGACTATGGCTGGAAGGATTGTTCAGACGAGTTCGATTGCTTGAGCGTTGACTGTGTTGGAGGTTAGTTTTTCTGTAAGTATGAGGGTTAATAGATATAAGACTAGGCTGCAAATTGCTAGGGCGACTATTAGTGCGTGGTCGTGAAATCCTATGAGTTCTTCTATGATAGGGGATGAGGCATCTTGGAAGTTAAGTTGTGAGTGGTTTGCCATGGTTAGATGTGGAGATACACTGGGTTTCCACCTGTAATTTAGTCTTGACAAGACTATGTAATTGTTTTACTAGTATCTCTTTATGAGAAAGAAGCATAAATGGTTTATGCGGTTGGCTTGAAACCAACATATGGGGGTTCGATTCCTTCCTTTCTTGGACTTGGACGAAGGCTGGTTCTTCGAATGTATGGAATGGTGGTGGGCATCCGTAGATTCATTCAATGTTGGTGCTTGTTAGTTCTGGTTGTAGCACTTTACGTTTGGATGCGAAGGCTTCTCAGATGATAAATACTAGTATGATTACAGCTGTTAGGGAGATGAGTGAGCCTACTGATGAGATGGTATTTCATATTGTGTAGGCGTCTGGGTAGTCTGAGTATCGTCGTGGCATGCCAGCTAGGCCTAGGAAGTGTTGGGGGAAGAAGGTTAGGTTTACCCCTACGAATATTACTCCGAAATGTACTTTGGCCCACGTTGAGTGGAGTGTATATCCTGTGAACAGGGGGAATCAGTGAGTAAATCCTGCTAGGATGGCAAATACTGCTCCTATTGATAGGACGTAGTGGAAGTGGGCTACTACGTAGTAGGTGTCGTGTAGGGCGATGTCTAGTGAGGAGTTTGCTAGGACGATTCCGGTTAGGCCTCCAATGGTAAATAGGAAGATAAATCCTAGAGCTCATAGTATTGGTGGGTCTCATTTGATTGTTCCTCCGTGGAGCGTTGCTAGTCAGCTAAATACTTTGATACCGGTTGGGATGGCGATGATTATAGTTGCAGATGTGAAGTATGCTCGAGTGTCTACGTCCATTCCTACTGTGAATATGTGGTGGGCTCAGACGATGAATCCTAGGAATCCAATTGATAGTATGGCTCATACTATTCCTATGTATCCGAATGGTTCTTTTTTGCCTGCGTAGTAGGTTACGACGTGGGAGATGATGCCGAATCCTGGTAGGATTAGGATGTAGACTTCTGGGTGACCAAAGAATCAGAAGAGGTGTTGGTATAGTACTGGGTCTCCTCCTCCTGCGGGGTCGAAGAATGTTGTGTTTAGGTTGCGGTCTGTGAGAAGTATTGTGATTCCTGCAGCGAGAACGGGGAGAGATAGGAGGAGTAGGACTGCGGTAATTAAGACGGACCATACGAATAGGGGGGTTTGGTATTGTGATAGGGCGGGTGGTTTTATGTTGATTGCTGTTGTGATGAAGTTGATTGCCCCTAGGATAGAGGAGATACCTGCCAAGTGCAGTGAGAAGATGGCTAGGTCTACTGAGGCTCCGGCGTGGGCTAGGTTTCCGGCTAGTGGTGGGTACACTGTTCAGCCTGTTCCGACTCCTGCTTCTACCGTTGAGGATGCTAGTAGTAGAAGGAATGAGGGGGGAAGTAGTCAGAAGCTTATGTTATTTATTCGTGGGAATGCTATATCTGGGGCTCCGATTATTAAGGGGACTAGTCAGTTTCCGAACCCTCCGATTATAATGGGTATAACTATGAAGAAAATTATTACGAAAGCATGGGCTGTGACGACAACGTTGTAAACTTGGTCGTCTCCTAGTAAGGCTCCGGGTTGGCCTAGTTCTGCTCGAATGAGAAGGCTTAGGGCGGTACCTACTATTCCGGCTCAGGCGCCGAAGATTAGGTATAGGGTTCCGATATCTTTGTGGTTGGTTGAGAATAATCATCGGTTAATGAATGTCACAGGTAAGATGGCTGAGTGTATAAGCGTTAGGCTGTAGTCCTTTTTACAGAGGTTTGATTCCTCTTCTTATCGGCTCTGTAGTGAAGTTCATAGTGAGTTGCAAGCTCATTGATGTGCATTAATAATGCGCCGGGGCCTGTAGGCAGAAGCCTGTTGGTTTGGGCATATAGCTGTTAACTATAATGTTATGGGATCGAAGCCCATCTGCCTAGTGGTGGGTAAGGTCCTAGCTTAATTAAAGTGTCCGAGTTGCGTTTGGGAGATGCAGGATAATGTCCTGCGGACTTTAGCAGAAACTAAGAGGGTTTAACTCTTGTTTAAGGCTTTGAAGGCCTTCGGTTTAAGTGATCCTAAGTTTCTTAGATGATGGTGAGAATTATTGGGGCGATTGGGAGGAGGGTGATAGATAGTGAGGCCAAGATGGCGATCAGGGGGTTTGTTGGTTTGTTAGTGTGTCATTGTTTCATGTGGTTGGTGGTGTGTGGGGGGAGTGTGATGGTAGCGCAGTATGCAAGTCGTAGATAGAAGAATAACCCTAGTAGTGACAGCAGGGAGATGATTGTGGCTGTTGGGGCTATGTCTTGTTTGGTTAGTTCTTGAATGATTAGTCATTTTGGTAGGAATCCTGTTATGGGGGGTAGTCCTGCAAGGGATAATAGGGTCAGTAGTAGGATTGCGCTTAGTGATGGGGCTTTTGTTCATGCGGTTATTAGGGTTGATAATTTTAGGACTTTTATTGAGTTTAGGGTTATGAATACGGTTGCAGTTATTAGCGCATATAAATAGAAGTTTAGTAGGGTGAGTTTGGGATTGTATGTAATGATAATGGCTATTCATCCTAGATGAGCGATGGATGAGAAGGCTAGGATTTTTCGGGTTTGTGTTTGGTTTAGTCCCATTCATCCTCCTAGGGCTGCTGAGAGGATGGCCAGGGTAACCAGAAGGGTGGGGTTTAGGGAGGGTGAGGTTATAAAGAGCAGTGTTAAGGGTGGGAGTTTTATGGCTGTGGATAGGATGAGTCCTGTGGTGAGAGGAGATCCTTGCAGTACCTCTGGAAATCAGAAGTGGAAGGGTACTAAGCCTAGTTTTATTGCAATTGCGGAGGTTAGGATTAAGCAGGATACTGGGTGGGTTAGTTGGGTAATGTCTCATTGTCCAGTGTGTCATGCGTTGATTATGCTGGAGAATAGCACCAGGGCTGAGGCAGCTGCTTGGGTGAGGAAGTATTTGGTAGCGGCTTCGATGGCTCGAGGGTGGTGGGATTTTGAGATTAGTGGTAGGATGGCAAGTGTGTTAATTTCTAGTCCGGTTCAGGCTATAATTCAATGGTTGCTTGAAATTGTGATGGTGGAGCCTAGTAAGAGACTGGTAATGAAGACTAGTTTTGCTTGGGGGTTCATTAGCAGGGGAAGGGGTTGAACCATCATTTTCGGGGTATGGGCCCGATAGCTTGTTTAGCTGACCCTACTAGAAAGTAATATAAAGGAAGTATGGAGGGTTTTGATTTCTCTAGTGTAGGTTCGATTCCTACTTTTCTAAGTGTGAGGAAATGAGAGGGCTGGTATACCTCTATGTTCACTTTATCATAGTGACCCTTAAGCATTCAGGCACATTTCCAGTAGTCTTAGGTATGGGGGTAGGCCCGCATAGCAAATTGGTATGCTGATGTGTCATAGACATAGGGCTAGTGTAAGTGGTAGGAAGTTTTTTCATAATAGGTGCATTAGTTGGTCGTATCGGAATCGTGGGTACGAGGCACGGATTCATAGGAATCCTGCTGATAGAAGGAGTACTTTTGTTGCTAGGATTACTGGAAATAGTTCTTGTTGTGGGTTAAGGAAGCTTGGGTTGAAGAACAGGATGGTAGTTAGTGCGTTTATTAGTATAATGTTGGCGTATTCAGCTAGGAAGAATAGGGCGAATGGGCCTGCCGCGTATTCTACATTAAAACCGGAGACTAGTTCAGATTCTCCTTCTGTCAGATCGAATGGGGCGCGGTTTGTTTCGGCTAGTGTAGATACGTATCATATTATGGCTAGGGGTCAACATGGGAAAATGAGGTAGAGGGGTTCTTGGGTGGTTGCTAGGGTGCTTAGGGTGTAGTTTCCACTAAGGAGGATAATGGAGAGTAAGATGATTGCTAGGGTTACTTCATAGGAGATTGTTTGGGCTACTGCTCGTAGTGCTCCGATTAGGGCATATTTTGAATTTGAGGCTCATCCTGATCATAGGATGGAGTAAACTGCTAGGCTTGATATGGCTAGTAGGAATAGTACTCCTAGGTTTAGGTCGGCTAAGGAGAATGGTAGGGGGAGTGGCATTCAGATTGAGATGGCTAGGAGAAGGGCCAGTATGGGTGTTGTGATAAATAGAATTGGAGAAGATGTTGATGGTCGGATGGGTTCTTTAATAAATAGTTTGATACCATCTGCCAGGGGTTGTAGAAGTCCATAGGGGCCGACGATATTTGGGCCTTTTCGGCTTTGCATGTAGCTTAGGATTTTGCGTTCTACTAATGTTAGGAAGGCTACTGCAATTAGAATTGGGAGAGCGTAGGATAAGGTTATGATGAGGTTAATTAGGAGGGGGTAGTTGTTCATGGAGAGGTTTAGAGCTAGGGAGAGGATTTGAACCTCTGAGTCAAAGGACTTAAGCCTTTTGCATTTTCCGGTCTCTGCCACGCTAGCTGGTCCTTTTCTTGGACGGGGGGGGGGTGATAGCTTTTCGTGATTTAGTTGTTTTCATCACTTAAGGCGGAGGCTTGCTTGTGGTATTGGCCTCACTTTTCCTGTCCTTTCGTACTGGGAAGAGTTCATCATAGATGGAAACCGACCTGGATTGCTCCGGTCTGAACTCAGATCACGTAGGACTGTTAATCGTTGAACAAACGAACCCTTAGTAGCGGCTGCACCACTAGGATGTCCTGATCCAACATCGAGGTCGTAAACCTCCCTGTCGATATGGACTCTCGGGGGAGATTGCGCTGTTATCCCTGGGGTAGCTTGGTCCATTGATCAATTGTATTGGGTCTGGATGCTGTTAGCACGTTGAGGGGTTGCTCTTGGTCTGGAGTTGTGGTCCAATTTTTGGAGGCTTTGTTTTACTCCAAGGTCGCCCCAACCGAAAAACACGTACCAATCTCTTATGTATCAGTGAACCCGGTGGGTGTGTATGTGATATAAGGTGGCCGTTGGTTTTGAAGTTCCACAGGGTCTTCTCGTCTTATGGGTTTATCCCTGCTTTTGTACAGGGAGATCAATTTCACCGATTGCCTGTAAGAGACAGTTAAGACCTCGTTTAGCCATTCATACAAGTCTCGATTTATGGGACAATTGATTGCGCTACCTTTGCACGGTTAGGATACCGCGGCCGTTAAACGTGAGTCACCGGGCAGGCATCACCTTCAATACTTGTTTGTTGGTTTGCTGAAGGCTATGTTTTTGGTAAACAGTCGGGCCTTGACGGGTTTGCCTAGTTCCTTTTACAGGTTTTAATCTTTCTTAATGGACGCTCCTCTGTCGGGTTAACAAGATGCTTAATACTCTGCTTGTTTGATTTGTTGTATATTGGTGGTTTGTTAATAATGTATGGATGTAAGCTTGCGTCGTAGAGGGAGGACCCTGGTTACTCATTCTAGCATTAATTCTCCTATTTGTATATAGGTTGGCCTGTTAATGGGGAGGGAGTCATAGGGTTTTTATATTTTTTGGTACGGAGCTTTAACGCACTCTTTGTTGATGGCTGCTTAAGGGCCCACAGTAAGTTCGTATGTTGTTATTTATCCGCTCGTAGAGATTGTATTCTTTTTTAAAGGAGCTGTACCTCCTTTAAATAGCCCTTAATTCGCTTCATTAGGGTTCGTTGGTTCCTTGGAGAAGAATTAAGAGTGAACTTAGATTCGTTTCACAGGCAACCAGCTATCACCCAGCTCGGTTGGCTTTTCACCTCTACTAACAAGTCATCCCACTCTTTTGCCACAGAGACGGGTTCGCTCTAACAGCTGCTCGTAAGTAGCTCGCTTGGGTTTCGGGGTGGCAAACTTAAATTCGTTTTGCTTGGTTTTTCTTGCTAGACCATGATGCAAAAGGTACAAGGGCTGATCTTTGCTGTTTTTAGCTTAGTTTTCATTATTATTTCATCTTTCCCTTACGGTACGTGATCTCTATCGCTCCAATGGTGTCTTTTCTATCGCCTATACTAGGACTAGTGAATGCTTTGGTTTGGTGTGGGGGAGTAGCTTTGTTATTCCAGGTCATGTTGATTGGGCTAGAGTTTGGCATCAAGACGATCTGGTATTAGCAGATATTTTTCAGGTGTAAGCTGAATGCTTTTGTTTAAGCTACGTCTTGGTATTCTAAGTACACCTTCCGGTACACTTACCTTGTTACGACTTACCTCATCTTTGGCTGAATGGCTTATTAATTTATGGGGGGGGGGGGGGCGCCTGCGAGGAGGGTGACGGGCGGTGTGTACGTGCCCCAGGGCCGGCTTAAAGAGGGCTCGATTGTCCCACTTTACTGCTAAATCCGCCTTCCAGGGACAGTTTCAAGTCCCTTTGCCGTTGTGTTCTAGTCTAGAAAATGTAGCCCATTGCTTCCATTCCATGGGCTATACCTTGACCTGTCTTATTAGCGTGGTTAGGGCTGTTGCGTCCACTGTTGGGCTTTCAGGGGAGGTGGGCTGGCGACGGCGGTATGTAGGCTGAATTTTGGCAAGGAATGGTCAGGTATAACGTGGATCATCGATTACAGAACAGGCTCCTCTAGGTGGGTTTGGGGCACCGCCAAGTCCTTAGAGTTTTAAGCGTTAGTGCTCGTAGTTCTCGGGCGGATGCTTGAGTAGGGTTAAAGCATCAAGATTTAGGGCCAGGCATAGTGGGGTATCTAATCCCAGTTTGGGCCCTGGCTTTCGTGGAGTTCAATTAATCGTTGTTCTAAGATCTTCTTTGACGTGGAGGCCTTACTAGCATCTTGGGCTTGTGACGGCTCAGTTGCCTTTTAATCTTAGCTACTTGGATAACATGTGACCACTCTTTACGCCGTTATAAAGTTAATTTGGGTCTCCTGTATGACCGCGGTGGCTGGCACAGGATTTACCAACCCTAGATTTGCTATGGCTAAGTCAAGTTTACACTCATTGCTTAATATTAACTACTGCTGAATACCCGTGGGGGTGTGGCAATTGCAAGGCGTCTTGGGCTACGGTGGGTGTGAGCCTGATGCCCGCTCCTATCTACCCTTAGTGGGTGTCCAGGGCATCTACACTGGGGCGCGGATACTTGCATGTATATACCTAGCAAAAACTAACAGTAAGGTTAGGACTAAGTCTTTTGTCTTTGGGCGTGTGTGCAACGGCCGTCTTGACATCTTCAGTGTCATGCTTTTTGTAAGCTACAAAGAC